TATTGGGTTTATACCAATGAGCAAAAAAAGTACAACTTGAACAATGAATTAATAAGTCGAACAAAAGCTCTAGAAAAAGAAAAGGGATTTCTTGCTCTAGATATGCTCGAAAAAAGGACCAGATTATGCAATGATGAAAACGAACAAAAATACTTGCCCAAAACGTATGACCCCTTTTTGAGGGGACCATATCGTGGAACAATAAAAAAATTCTATTCACATATGATCATGAATGATTTAATCACTTCTACAGATATGGAGGATTCCCTAGAAATCAATTGGATAAATAAGATTTATGGGCTACTTCCTAATAATTCTAATTATTCCAGAAAATTGGAATATCAAAAGAATCCGCCTGATAGGGAATCATTACTGAATTATATTAGTAATTCCTTAACCTCAATCAAAGAATTTCCTTTTGAGCCTGCACCCATTTTGCATTTTAAAAAATATTCTTTATTGAGAGAGCAAACAAGAATTGATTTAGAAAATCAAACAAAAGCTTTAAAATGGGTATTCGATGTAATTACAACTGATCCAAACGATCAAACAATAATTAGAAATAAATCTATTGGAATAGAAGAAATCTGTAAAAGGGTTCCCCGGTGGTCATACAAATTAACTGATGATTTGGAAGCACAGGAGGAAGAAAATGAGGAAGAATCTAAGGAAGATCATGAAATTCGTTCAAGAAAAGCCAAACGCGTAGTAATTTATACTGATAACAATCAGAATACCAATCCTATTACAACTACAAATAATACTAATAATAGTGATCAAGCAGAAGAGGTGGCTTTGATACGTTACTCGCAACAATCGGATTTTCGTCGGGATATAATCAAAGGATCCATGCGTGCTCAAAGACGTAAAACGGTTATTTGGGAAATGTTTCAAGCAAATGTGCATTCTCCGCTTTTTTTGGATCGAATAGACAAAACATTTTTTTTTTCTTCTTTTTATATCTCTGAAATGATGAATCTCATTTTTAGGAATTCGTTGGGGAGAGAACCAGAATTGAAAATTTCACATTTTGATTTTGAGGAGGAAGAGACAAGGGAAAAAGAGAAAAAAAACGAAGAAAAAAAAGAGGAAAATGAACGTATAGTAATATCAGAAACTTGGGATAGCATTATATTTGCTCAAGCAATAAGAGGTTTGATGTTAGTAACCCAATCTTTTCTTAGAAAATACATTGTATTGCCTTCATTGATAATTGCTAAAAATATTGGCCGTATGTTATTATTCCAATTCCCCGAATGGTATGAGGATTTGAAGGAGTGGAATAGAGAAATGCATGTTAAATGCACTTATAATGGTGTTCAATTATCAGAAACAGAATTTCCCAAAGATTGGTTAACAGACGGTATTCAGATAAAGATTCTATTTCCTTTCTGTTTGAAACCTTGGCGAAGATCTAAAATACGATCTCATCCTAGGGATCAAATAAAAAAAAAAGGAAAAAAAGACAATTTTTGTTTTTTAACAGTTTGGGGAATGGAAGCGGAATTCCCTTTTGGGAATCCCCGAAAACGACCTTCCTTTTTTGAACCCATTTATAAAGAACTCCAAAAAAAAGTTAGAAAAGTTAAAAAGGATTTATTTCTACTTCTAAAAGTTTCAAAAGAAAAAACAAGATGGATCATTAAAATACTTCTAGTTCTAAAACGAATAATGAAGGAAATTCAAAAAGTAAACCCAATATTCTTATTTGAATTGAGCAGGGTGAAAGTATATGAAACGGCTGAAAATGGAAAAGATTCCGAAATAAATAATAAGATTATTCACAAATCAACCATTCAAATCCAATCCATGAATTGGACAAATTATTCACTCATAGAAAAAAAGATGAAAGATCTTTCTGATAGAACAATCACAATCAGGAATCAAATAGAACGAATCACAAAAGACAAGAAAAAAATAATTCTAACTTGTGATGATAAAAGATCGAAATCACAGAAACATATTTGGCAGATATTCCAAAGAATAAATATACGATTAATACGTAAATCACATTATTTTATGAAATCTCTGATTGAAAATATATATATAGATATCTTGCTATGTATGATTACCATTCACAGGATCTATTTCCAACTTTTCTTTGAATCAACAAAAAAAATAATCAATAAATCCGTTTACAACGATCAAACAAATCAGGAAGGAATTGATGAAAGAGATCAAAATACAATGAACTTTTTTTCCACTATAAAAAAGTCCTTTTCGAATAGTAATAGTACAAAAATGTATTATGACTTATCCTCCTTGTCCCAAGCATATGTATTTTACAAATTATCACAAACCCAATTACTTAACAAGTATCAATTGAAATCTCTACTTCAATATCAGGGGACTTACCCTTTTATTAAGGATAAAATAAAGAATTATTGTATGACACGAGGAATATTTGATTACAATTCAAGACATAAGAAAATTCATAAGTCTGGAATGATTGAATGGAAAAACTGGTTAAAGGGGCATTATCAATACAATTTATCTCAAACCAAATGGTCGCGGTTAGTACCACAAAAATGGCGAAATAGAATCAATCAACGTTATAGGATTCAAAATAAGGACTCAATTAAAGCGGATTCATATAAAAAAGAAAAAAACCAATTAATTCATTACGTGAAACAAAATTACTATGCAGCGGATTCATTGACAAATCAAAAAGAAAAATGGAAAAAACACTACAGATATGATCTTTTATCACATAAATATATGAACTATGGGGATAAGGAGGATTCTTATATTTATGGGTCAAGATTACAAGTAAATGGGGTTCACAAAATTCCATATAATTTCAATAAACCAAAATCCGAATCATTTTATGTATTGGTAAGTACAGCTATTAGTGATTATCTAGAAGAAGGATATATTATTGATACGCATAAAAATCTAGATAGAAAATATTTTGATTGTCAAATTCTCCACTTTTGTCTTAGAAAAAATATCGATATTGAGACCTGGACCAATACACATATCGGTACCAAAATTGAGAAAAATACTAAGACTGAAAAAAAAATCAACAACAAATTGAAAAAAAAAGATATTTTTTCTCTTATGATTCATCAAGAAATCAACCCATCCAATCAAAAAAGTATTTTTTTAAATTGGATGGGAATGAATCAAGAAAGAGTTTATCATACCATATCAAATCTAGAATCTTGGTTCTTCCCAGAATTTGTCTTACTTTTTGATGCATATAAGATTAAACCATGGATTATACCAATCAAATTACTTCTTTTTGACTTTTATTTTTATAAAAATAAAAGTCAAAATAAAAACATCAATATAAATGGAAAAAATAATCTTCAGATGATATCTCATCAAAAAAAATATCTTAAATTAGAAAATTCCAACCAACAAAAAAATGAGCAACAGGACCAAGTAAATCTTGTATCAGATCTACGAAAAGAAAACAAAAAAAAAGATATTGAAGAGAATTATGCGAGATCAGACATTACCATTAAAAAAGGTAAGAAGAAAAAACAATCCAAGAAAAACAAGGAAGCAGAACTAGATTTCTTCCTGAAAAAATATTTCCTTTTTCAATTAAGATGGGATGACTCCTTGAACCAAAGAATGATCAATAATATCAAGGTATATTGTCTCTTACTTAGACTGATAAATCCAAAAGAAATTGCTATATCCTCGATTCAAAGAGGAGAGATGCATCTGGATGTAATGCTAATTCAGAAAGATCTAGCTCTTACAGAATTGATAAAAAAGGGAATATTAATTATCGAACCAATTCGTCTATCTATAAAAAGGGATGGAAAATTGATTATATATCAAACTATAAGTATTTCATTGGTCGAGAACAATAAACACCAAACTAATAGAAAATGCATAAAAAAAAGATATATTGATAAGAGGAATTTGGATAAACCCATTGTACGATATGGGAATATGCTTGTGAATGGGGACACAAATTATTATGATTTCCTTGTTCCCGAAAATATTCTATCTCCTAGACGTCGCAGAGAATTGAGAATGTTAATTTGTTTCAATTCCCATAATTGGAATGTTACGGATAGAAATAGAAATCCATTATTTTGCAATGAAAATAACATAAGAAACTCTGGAAACTTTTTGAATGAGGACAAGCATCTTAATACGGATACAAATAAATTCATTAAATGCAAATTTGTTCTTTGGCCCAATTACCGATTAGAAGATTTAGCTTGTATGAATCGCTATTGGTTTGATACCAATAATGGCAGTCGTTTCAGTATGTCAAGGATACATATGTATCCACGATTTAGAATTATTTAATTTAATAGTATATTTCCTATATCATATATATATCTATATTCCGTGACATTTTCGGTATATGAAAGCCGAAAGATGTATGCATATGCTATGTTATATTTTGGTAAATGATACAGATTGAATGGTGTATCCATTCAATTGGAAATAGGAATAAATAAATTAGGGGAATCCTTTGAGATAGAAATAAATTCCTTTATTTCGTTAATGCGGAAACATATTATCCCTTTCTATCCAAATCAAATTGAAAATTTGATTTGGATAAAATAAAGAAGTAGTATATGAATAAATCCAAATTTTTGTGTGTACTAGATTAAAATAACCGGCATAATTTTTTTTTTATTTTTCCTGATCGGAAAAATCCATGAAAAAGAAAGAAAAAGGATAGAAAAATTTTTTATGGTCAAAAATTCATTCATTTCCATTATTCCACAAGAAGAAAAAGAAGAAAACAAGGGTTCTGTTGAATTTCAAGTATTCAGTTTCACCAATAAGATACGGGGACTTACTTCACATTTGGAATTGCACAAAAAAGATTTTTTATCACAAAGAGGTCTACGAAAAATTCTAGGAAAACGTCAACGGTTGCTGGCTTATTTGTCAAAGAAAAATAGAGTACGTTATAAGAAATTAATTGGTCAGTTGGATATTCGAGAGCCAAAAACTCGTTAATTTAATCGTTTGAATTTTTTTTAGTAGTATTCAATTTTTCGTTTTGATGAGTCTCGTTTTGAGGAATTCATGGAATAATGAATTAAGGAAGAAAAGATATGACAGTACCGGTTACAAGAAAAGATCTCATGATAGTCAATATGGGGCCTCACCACCCATCAATGCATGGTGTTCTCCGACTAATCGTTACTCTCGATGGTGAAGATGTTATTGACTGTGAGCCCATATTGGGCTATTTACACAGAGGAATGGAAAAGATAGCAGAAAATCGAACAATTATACAATATCTACCTTATGTAACACGATGGGATTATTTAGCTACTATGTTCACAGAGGCAATAACCGTAAATGCGCCAGAACAATTGGAAAATGTTCAAGTACCTCAAAGAGCTAGCTATATCAGAGTAATTATGCTGGAATTGAGCCGTATAGCTTCTCATTTGTTATGGCTTGGACCTTTTATGGCGGATATCGGTGCACAGACTCCCTTTTTCTATATTTTCAGAGAAAGGGAATTGATATATGATCTATTCGAAGCCGCCACAGGTATGCGAATGATGCATAATTATTTCCGTATTGGAGGAGTAGCTGCTGATCTACCTTATGGATGGATAGATAAATGTTTGGATTTCTGCGATTATTCTTTAACAGGAGTTGTTGAATATCAAAAACTTATTACGTGGAATCCCATTTTTTTGGAACGAGTTGAAGGAGTGGGCATTATTGGTGGAGAAGAAGCTGTAAATTGGGGTTTATCAGGACCGATGTTACGAGCTTCTGGAATTCAATGGGATCTTCGTAAAGTTGATCATTATGAGTGTTACAATGAATTCGATTGGGAAGTCCAATGGCAAAAAGAAGGAGATTCATTAGCTCGTTATTTAGTACGAATCGGTGAAATGAAGGAATCCATAAAAATTATTCAACAAGCTCTAGAAGGAATTCCTGGAGGACCTTATGAAAATTTAGAAGTACGACGCTTTGATAGAGCAAAGAATTCCGAATGGAATGATTTTGAATATAGATTTATTAGTAAAAAACCTTCACCCAATTTAGAATTGTCGAAACAAGAACTTTATGTGAGAGTGGAAGCCCCAAAAGGAGAATTGGGAATTTATTTGATAGGAGATAATAGTGTTTTCCCCTGGAGATGGAAAATTCGTCCACCTGGTTTTATCAATTTGCAAATTCTTCCTCAGCTAGTTAAAAGAATGAAATTGGCTGATATCATGACGATATTGGGTAGTATAGATATCATTATGGGAGAAGTTGATCGTTGAAATGATAATTGATACAACAGAAGTACAAACTATCAATTCTTTTTATACATCGGAATTTTTAAAAGAAGTGTATGGACTAATATGGATTGTACCCATTTTGACCCTTATATTGGGAATAACAATGGGGGTACTAGTAATTGTGTGGTTAGAAAGAGAAATATCTGCAGCGATACAACAACGTATTGGGCCTGAATATGCTGGCCCGTTGGGAATTCTTCAAGCTATAGCGGATGGGACTAAACTGCTTTTTAAAGAGGACCTCCTCCCATCTCGAGGAGATATTCGTTTGTTTAGTGTGGGACCGTCTATAGCGGTTATATCAATTCTACTAAGTTATTTAGTAATTCCTTTTGGGTATCGTCTTGTTTTAGCCGATCTCAGTATAGGTGTTTTTTTATGGATCGCCATTTCTAGTATTGCTCCTATTGGGCTTCTTATGTCAGGATATGGATCGAATAATAAATATTCCTTTTTAGGTGGTCTACGAGCTGCTGCTCAATCTATTAGTTATGAAATACCATTAACTCTATGTGTGTTATCAATATCTCTACGTGTGATTCGTTGGAATATGAACTTTGAACCTCTCTTCTAGAAATAAAAGAAAAAAGAAAGAGGTTCAATGTATTGAATAGATGTTTTAATTTTTTTTATTCAGCATTCGGGTTGATGAGTTAAACCAGATAGTTATATGAGTGAAACTAAACAGCTTACAAATTTGTAGTAAGAAGAAACAATCTCATTCCCTATGTACAAGAATAAAGTTGAAGTAAAAATAAGCAGTGTAAACTGCTTACCCCAAGATTAAGATTTTTTGATTAGTCATCATATCTTGAAGCGGGCACAAACAAAAGATCAACTGTATGGAGTTTCTACTACTGTCTCATATGTATTACTATACCGGGGATCAATCAAAAGTCAGTGGACGGTTAGGAACACCAAGGTACACAAAGGATTAGTAATGGAGATAATGTAGGGTATCAAAAAAGAGGTATTTCTTCATAAAACGAATCATAATAAGGACTTGAAATTGGTAGAAATGATCAAGTAGTACTTCCCTACGATTCCGATCTAGAGTATGCTCCTATTCACTGGTTAAAGAAATGACTATCAAGAACGAATTAATTCTTTATTTTATTTTTGAGTATCCTCCTCTGAGACAGAAGAACAGGAAAAAAGAAATGGAATGTAGTAATTGAATGAATAATAAAAAAAGGGGATCCCTATTTATTCTTTTCTCTATCCATATTCATACATATTGAATTCTTATCACGATTCATGAACTAATGACTAATTCTTTTTATTTTGTATTGATTGATATAAGGAGTATTTTATTGAAATATTAAGTTATTACCAAACAAAGAGAAATTTTTATTGTAAAGGATGAGATCAATTCGGAAGCACTTTTTTTCTTATTCTAGCAGACAGAATTCCATTGGTCTAATTTGGGACTTTCCGATGTATCTTTATTCTATCCATCCAAAGATGGTGATAATACCGAACCCATCCTTACATCTTTTTTGTGGCCATCGAGGAGCCGTATGAGGCTGAGGTCTCACGTACGGTTTTGAAATAGCGATGGGAACAGTGATGTTATTATCGACTATGATTATCTAACAGTTCAAGTACAGTTGATATAGTTGAAGCACAGTCAAAATATGGTTTTTGGGGGTGGAATCTGTGGCGGCAGCCTATAGGATTTATTGTTTTTCTAATTTCTTCTCTAGCCGAATGTGAGAGATTGCCCTTTGATTTACCAGAAGCGGAGGAGGAATTAGTAGCAGGTTATCAAACCGAGTATTCGGGTATCAAATACGGTTTATTTTATCTTGCTTCTTACCTAAATTTATTAGTTTCTTCATTATTTGTAACAGCTCTTTACTTAGGTGGGTGGAATTTACCTATTCCGTATATATCCATTTCTGAGCTTTTCGGAATACAAAAAATCGCCAGCATTTTTGGAATGACAATGGGTATCCTTATTACATTAACTAAAGCTTATTTGTTTCTCTTCATTTCTATCACAACAAGATGGACTTTACCTAGAATGAGAATGGACCAGTTATTAAATCTTGGATGGAAATTTCTTTTACCTATTTCTCTAGGTAATCTGTTATTAACAACTTCTTCCCAACTTCTTTCATTATAAATAAGAGAATACGATAACACTATTTTAGATTCATAATCTCTATCAAACAAGAGAAAGAAACGTAAAATTTTTCATGTATATCTACAATATGTTCCCTATGGTAATTGGGTCCATCAATTATGGTCAACAAACAATACGAGCTGCAAGGTACATTGGTCAAAGTTTCATAATTACCTTATCCCACACAAATCGTTTACCTGTAACTATTCAATATCCTTATGAAAAATCGATCACATCAGAGCGTTTCCGGGGTAGAATCCACTTTGAATTTGATAAATGTATTGCTTGTGAAGTATGTGTTCGTGTATGCCCAATAGATCTACCCGTTGTTGATTGGAGATTTGAAAGAGATATTAAAAAGAAACAATTACTTAATTATAGTATAGATTTCGGGGTTTGTATATTTTGTGGTAACTGTGTCGAGTATTGTCCAACAAATTGTTTATCAATGACTGAAGAATATGAACTTTCTACTTATGATCGTCACGAATTGAATTATAATCAAATTGCTTTGGGTCGATTACCAATCTCAATAATTGGAGATTATACAATTCAAACAGTTATGAATTCGACTCAAATAAAAATAGACAAGGATAAACCCTTTGATTCAAGAACAATTACCGATTACTAAGATTTTGTTTTGATATAAAGGATCCAAGCTTTTTATTTTGGGTAGTCAGTAACTACAAATAAAAACTAATGGTTGTTGAGAATCACTCTTTGATTTAAACTAAAAATATATTTTTAGTGATGATTTCAAAATAGCAAATTTCAACTACTTTTTTCTTTTTTTTTCTTTCGGATAAATATAAATAAAGTAAGGTTGGACCGATAATTTGATCTATATCTACATTAATCCATATTCAAATTCAATTCAATTATAAATGTATCATATACAATATTATATACAAGAAAACAAAAATAGGGTAACCCCTTTTCCTTTCCTGGACCATTTATTTAGTAAAGTTAAAGTAAGGTCATGAAATAGTTAAAGTTATTTATTTTGTATTTTATACATAATGGATTTACCTGGACCAATACATGATATTCTTGTTGTATTTCTGGGGTCAATTCTTGTATTAGGGGGTCTGGGGGTAGTATTATTTACCAATCCAATTTATTCTGCCTTTTCATTGGGATTGGTTCTTGTTTGTATATCCTTATTCTATCTTTCATCGAACTCCTATTTTGTAGCTGCCGCACAGCTCCTTATTTATGTGGGAGCCATAAATATCTTGATCATATTTGCTGTAATGTTCATGAATGGTTCAGAATATTCCAATAATTCCCATTTTTGGACCATTGGAGATGGGGTCACTTTGATGGTTTGTACAACTATTCTTTTTTCACTAATTACTACTATCCCAGATACGTCATGGTATGGAATTATTTGGACTGCAAGGTCAAACCAGATTATGGAACAGGACCTAATAAATAACGTTCAACAAATTGGGATTCATTTATCAACAGATTTTTATCTTCCATTTGAACTCATTTCAATAATTCTTTTAGTTTCCTTGATAGGTGCAATTACTATGGCTCGACAATAAGCAATAAAAATACTTAACTTATAATGATTCCCAATTCTTAGAATTCTAACTAAATTCTAAATAAATAAATAGAAATTTTGAGTTAAATCTATCTACCGTCAATATCTTCTTTTGTTGTGTAATTGTTCTATTCTAATCAATTGAATCGGTTGAATTGTTGTTCATATTGAAATGAATCGAGATTGATAAGGAGTTAGTCAATGATGTTTGAGCATGTCCTTTTTTTGAGTGTTTATTTATTTTCTATCGGTATCTATGGATTGATCACAAGCCGAAACATGGTTAGAGCGCTTATGTGTCTTGAGCTTATACTAAATTCGGTTAATATCAATCTTGTAACATTTTCTGATATATTTGATAGTCGCCAATTAAAAGGAGACATTTTCTCAATCTTTGTTATAGCCATTGCAGCTGCTGAAGCAGCTATTGGACTTGCTATTGTTTCGTCGATCCATCGTAACAGAAAATCAACTCGTATTAATCAATCGAATTTGTTGAATAATTAGTGATAATCATCATAGATAATTTAAATAAAGACACATAAAAATATTTAATAGAATTGAAATACTATTTTTTATTGAATTTGAATGCAATTCCATTTTATTGAATTGCATTTTTATATTTATATTGAAATAATGATGACCGATTTGTTGGCCAATTAATTTTAATTCGCATGTGCAACTCGTATCATCATAATTGTTGAAACGAAAATCAAAGTGTCTTGACCTTTTCTCATAAACAGATTGATTTAAGAAATATATTGATTGTTTTTAATAAACCACTGTTTCATCTGGTGTCTACAATATTACAATATATAATATATGATTCATTTACTACTAATTTGATTTGACCAGATCGAAAATCTTTTATGTTCAAAACTGTACTTTATAGATCCAATGTCACATTCAGTAAAAATTTATGATACATGTATAGGGTGTACTCAATGTGTACGAGCTTGCCCCACAGATGTATTGGAAATGATACCTTGGGACGGATGTAAAGCCAAGCAAATAGCTTCCGCGCCAAGAACCGAGGACTGTGTAGGTTGTAAGAGATGTGAATCTGCCTGCCCAACAGATTTTTTGAGTGTCCGCGTTTATTTAGGGCCTGAAACAACTCGCAGCATGGCTCTATCTTATTGATACGTTACAAAAAACTCCACTTGAATCATTTGTGATTCCTCTTTACCGACAAAAGCCCGTGCTCAACAAAATATATTATTTTGAGGACGGGCTTTTCTGGTCAAAATGTATCTAGTCTTTATCACGAGTTATTTTCCTTGGTTAACAATACTTGTTGTTTTACCGATATTCGCGGGTTCCTCAATTTTCTTATTCCCTCATAGAGGGAATAAGATGTTTAGGTGGTATACTATATGTATATGCTTATTAGAACTCCTTCTAACGACTTATGCATTCTGTTATCATTTCCAATTGGATGATCCATTAATGCAATTGAAGGAAGATTCTAAATGGATAGATGTTTTTGATTTCCACTGGAGACTAGGAATCGATGGACTTTCCATAGGACCCATTTTACTGACAGGATTTATCACTACTTTAGCAACTTTAGCAGCTTGGCCAATTACTCGAAATTCGCGGTTGTTCTATTTCCTGATGCTAGCAATGTACAGTGGTCAAATAGGATTATTTTCCTCTCGAGACTTTTTACTTTTTTTCATCATGTGGGAGTTAGAATTAATTCCTGTTTACTTACTTTTATCCATGTGGGGGGGAAAGAAACGTCTCTACTCGGCTACAAAGTTTATTTTGTACACTGCGGGGGGTTCCATTTTTTTCTTAATAGGAGTTCTAGGTATGGGTTTATATGGTTCCAATGAACCAACATTAGATTTTGAAAGATTAATTAATCAATCATATCCTGTGGCATTGGAAATAATATTCTATTTTGGCTTCCTTATTGCTTATGCTGTCAAATTGCCGATTATACCCCTACATACATGGTTACCTGATACCCATGGAGAAGCACATTACAGTACATGTATGCTTTTAGCTGGAATCCTATTAAAAATGGGCGCATATGGATTGATTCGGATCAATATGGAATTACTACCCCACGCTCATTCTATATTTTCTCCTTGGTTGGTGATAATAGGAACAATGCAAATAATCTATGCAGCTTCAACTTCTCTTGGTCAACGTAATTTAAAAAAGAGAATAGCCTATTCCTCTGTATCTCACATGGGTTTCACAATTATAGGAATTGGTTCTATAAACGACATGGGACTCAATGGAGCTATTTTACAAATGCTCTCTCATGGATTTATTGGTGCTGCACTTTTTTTCTTGGCGGGAACGAGTTGTGATAGAACACATCTTGTTTATCTCGAAGAAATGGGAGGGATATCTATCCCAATGCCAAAAACATTTACCATGTTCAGTAGCTTCTCAATGGCTTCTCTTGCATTGCCGGGAATGAGTGGTTTTGTTGCGGAATTTGTAGTATTTTTTGGACTAATTACTAGTACAAAATATCTTTTAATGTCAAAAATGCTAATTACTTTTGTAATGGCAATTGGAATGATATTAACTCCTATTTATTTATTATCTATGTTACGTCAGATGTTTTATGGATACAAGTTATTTAATATTCCAAACTCTCATTTTTGGGATTCTGGACTACGAGAACTATTTCTTTCAATCTGTATCTTTCTACCCGTAATAAGTATTGGTATTTATCCCGATTTTGTTCTCTCGTTATCAGTTGACAAGGTACACGCTATCTTATCCAATTATTATCATAGATAGTGTTTCATTAATGAAACGGAAGGAAAGTCTTATAATTCTTTGAATTTAATATTTTGAAAATCGTTTGCTGTACTGTATAATGAAAAAAGAAATAAAATGAATAAGAATTGTAATTAGATACATCTCGAGTTTTTGAGAACCATTTAAATTTGAATCAAGGAATCATTCAAATTTAAATGGTTCTCAAAAACTCATAAAAACTTTCGTTATATATGGGATGATGTTTTTATCTTATGTATTCTTCATGTAGTTTATTCAATTAGATGTTTATGTGAATGAACCATAACTATGTAGACCTATTCCTAATAGATTGATCCCAAAATAACATATCCAAATTATAATAAATCCTATAGAAGCTACAAGTGCCGAATTCGTACCTTTCCAATTTATATTTGTTCTAGTATGTAAATAAATCGCGAATATGGTCCAAGTAATAAATGCCCAAGTTTCCTTGGGGTCCCAATTCCAATAGGACCCCCATGCCTCATTAGCCCATACTGCTCCACAAAGAATACCTATGGTTAAAAAGGTAAACCCTAGACTAATGACACGATAACTCCAATAATCCAAACGCTCAGTTAATTGATATTTGTAATAATTTCGAAATGAAGGAAAAGAAGTGTTTTTAAAAACACTTCTTTTTTCATTCAAATATTCAATCTCACCAAAGAAAAATGACTTAATTAATAAATTATTGCTTTTACAAAAAATTTTGATGTTTTTTCGAAATGTAATGACTAGAAGAGCGACTGATAATAATGATCCGCATAAAAGAGCTGCATAGCTCAATAACATCATACTTACGTGCATCATTAACCACTGAGATTGTAGAGCAGGTACTAATATTGTGGATTGATGCATTTCAGTTGAAAGACCCGACATGGCAAAGCCTTGAGTAAAAATGGTACTTGGTGCAATTATTGTGCTTAAATCGTTTTTAAGGTTACGTATCTTGGGAATCATATTAATAATGAAGAAACTACACGAAAGGAAGATTAATGACTCGTATAAATTACTTAATGGAAAATGTCCCGAAGAAATCCAACGAGAAACTAATAATCCTGTTATAGAGAAAAAGGTAGCTATCATCCCTTTTTCTGATGAATCACGTAATCCTACAATTTTGTGGACTAATAAGGTCATCAAATGAATCATAATCACAATTGAAATGATCGAAAAAGAGATATGAGTTAATATATGTTCTAAAGTCGCAAATATCATAAAAGGGGTCCCATTACAGAATTGGAAATCGCGAATTGAATACATTTTAGGATCTATTGTATCTCTTTTAGAAGATGCCGCCACTCGGACTCGAACCGAGATGCTTTAGCACTGCTTCCTAAGAGCAGCGTGTCTACCGATTTCACCACGGCGGCTTACTTGAAATAATAATAGTCAATTCATGTTGAATCGTCGAGATTCAAGGATTCAATATAGTTTAGGAAACATTAATTAGAATCAATGAATAAAGACTGGTTTGTGGTTTAAATATTTGAATCCTCAATAAAATACCTACCTAGGTAGTATCGTCGTGGGTTTTTTAACAATCAACTTTCATGTACTAGAAACTAAGTTTTCTCCAAACAGTTGGAACTCCATAGTTTTTTCTCGGTTGAGGTATAAAACTAAGAATTGTCTTTTTTTCTCTATTTTTTTAGAATTTGTTTTTCATTTATCCGATTTCATGGATTCAAATGAAAAATATTTATTTGATTTTTTTCAATGAAAAAAATCAAATAACTAGGATTTCATATCTATCACAATTTCATCATTAAATACAAATAATTTGTTATTTTTCTAATGATTTCGATACCTTAGTATATTAAAATTAAAGTATTAATATTCTTTATTGCACATATAATTTAGAATTTAGAATACCATTTACAAAACCAATTAAGTTTTGGGATAGGCATATAACAAAAGAGTTTCAATCTCTATCACAATTGTACTTTTCACAATAGAAAAGTACAATTGCGATAGGGAAAAAAATAATACTTAGAACCCAATATAAAAAAAAAACTCTTATTCTATATATCACAGCAGTGAGTTCTAAGTAATATTGAGAGATTCAATACAGAAAAATACATTAGTTAACATTCATCTTACAAAATTTGAGGTTCTTTAGGCTATATCAATTGAGATTATTCTAAGACTTTATTATTTGTTTGTCGCACAAAAAAACTTTTTGAATGCCCGGTGGAAACCGATTTCGCTAAAGAAAAAGTTTTTACTGCAACTAAATATCCTTTTTTCTTCCAAATATTTCTACGAATACGTTTTTTTGACATAGAAGTACGTTTTTTTGGAACTGCCAT